GCTTAGTGTAAGTATGTCTATCTAATCTTAACAAAATGAATGAATCAATGAATGAAAGTGTAAGAAATGAAGTTTAATTCCCCTTTCTGGTCTGCCAGACCAATCATTCCCAAAAGGTCCTATACCTCGTATTATTTCTATTCTACCTATACCTATTTAGTTTATTATTTGATTTTTATTATTTTATTTTTAATATTCAATATTTAATAGAAATATTGTTTTAATAATATCGATTTATAATTCATATCTATTTATTCTTAGTCTTAGATTTATTTTTTTTATTTATTTTGATAGAATTCTATTTCTAATTAATTCTTTTTAATTAATGAAAAATATTGAATAATATTGAAATAGAATATTTCAAATTAAATAGAATCTATTTAATGAAAATAATATTAAAAAAAAATGGAATGGAAGAGTGATTAGAATGAATGATTCATAAATACGAATCAAAAGATTCTATGAAATCATGAAAGAGAGAAAGATCTTTCAGATTGAATCATACCTTTAATGATACCACATTATATTGACAATTTCAAAAAACTGTTCATACTATGAATATAGTATGATGGCGATCGGGCAAGTATGCCCCCATCGTCTAGTGGTTCAGGACATCTCTCTTTCAAGGAGGCAGCGGGGATTCGAATTCCCCTGGGGGTAGGGTACTACAAAAGGAAGTTGATCATAGATTATCAATAAGCCTGGAATTGATTCTTCCCGGGTCGATGCCCGAGCGGTTAATGGGGACGGACTGTAAATTCGTTGGCAATATGTCTACGCTGGTTCAAATCCAGCTCGGCCCAATAATTCGCCGATCCACCACGAAATGATAGAATCCATTCCCCAGAAATGCCTGATCGGAATACGGAAGAATAAAAAAAACTACAATTTTATGATATATTTTACGGCTGTTCATTTGCTCTCTTTATTTTATCTCACAAATTCTGATCTTGCTTGCTAATGATATAAGATTCATACTAGATTCATATAACGATCTGAAACTATAAAGTCTAAGGAAAAGACTCAAATAAAGAATAAATAAAAAAACTCTTTTTTTTTTTCATTGAAAGATTTATTTGATTCTTAATCCATTTTTAAAAAATAAAAAAGGATTATTAACAATCCCTGAGACGCTCCCGCTAAAGTGCATATCCGTGTGGATATCCAATATATCACTCGCGTTTCTGTTACAATACGACTTAGTTTAATCTAAATATCGAAAATCTAAATAAAATAAATATATAAAAAAGAATTTGAATGAAATCATAAGCATATGTATGATGTACACTTTATTTTATTTCCTTGGGATTGTAGTTCAATTGGTCAGAGCACCGCCCTGTCAAGGCGGAAGCTGCGGGTTCGAGCCCCGTCAGTCCCGACGGATTCAAATCCAATTCCAATAAAAAAAATACATCTGCATTTGTTGTGAAAAGGAGAACAAATAGCAGAATCTCATTCCCAAGTGGAATACCCTCTATCTCTTATTTTATTTATTAGTTTCTATTTATTTATTAGTTTCACATTTCTCATCAAAGAAATATGGAAATTCCCATTTATTCAACTAGTCCCGATTGATAGGAGAAAGACATATGTAGATTAGTACAATTATTGGTAGAATCATATTCAGGATTCCAAGAGATACCGTACGGAGTCTGGCTTTTTCGATTATTCCCGATCTGTGTAATGTAATAGGGTACTATATGTTTCCAGGAGTCTATACAGAAATGGAATTTGTACGATACAAAAAAAAATTTAACATAGTAACAAAATTTAACATAGTAACTTTGATATAATACTTTTAAGATGAAATATCCCTTTAGGGCTCCGATTTTTTGTAACCTCAATTACTAATTTCAATTATTAATGTGAATTTGAAACAATTTATCTCATTCAAATTTAACACTGAATTTTTTATATATGCATCCCATAATTAATCCAAGGAAATAGGATATTAAAGGAAATAGGATATTAATAAAATAAAGCTCAAAGAAGGATCCCATTTCTCTTAGCAAGGGCTATCTCTCTTTGTGAGGGAATGAATAATCTTTTTTAAGTTTAAGGTTCTTGCCGAAGAAAGAACAAACTTTTTAATGAATTTGATGAAATACTCGATTTTTTTATACCCGGACTCTCCTTATTATACTCCTTCTTTGGAAAACAAAGAAGATTAGATCATTAAAAAGGGGGGGTTAGAACTAAACTTCTTCCTTTTTTACATTTCGCTTCTATTGGTTATTTTATTGGGGTTTTTATAACCAATGTAAGTACGTATAAAGGCGGTCATATGGTATTTCATCAGATGATTGTACAAAAGGGGGCGTAGCTTATAGAAAAGAAAGAATGGAAAAGAATGATAAAGAAAGTAAAGAAATTATTGATCGGATCAGGAATCAAAATTGGAATTCGGTATGTATAAAAGATCTTCCTATGTTATACTATTTAATTCTCGACGATGAATCAATTTTATAGTTCAGATATTGTTATTCATGATATTGCTCCGATTTGATATTATCGAGATGTAATTCATCCCATTGAATATTGAATTTATATTGAATATTGAATTTACAGCCGAAAGATTTATCAGCTCTATGGGATGAAATCCCGAGTTATTGCGAATTAACTAAAAATGAAACGATTAGATTATGGAAGTAAATATTCTCGCATTTATTGCTACTGCACTGTTCATTCTAGTTCCTACTGCTTTTTTACTTATAATATACGTAAAAACAGTCAGCCAAAAGGATTCATTTGAATGAAACTTGACTGTTTAGTTCTTCTCAATGCTTGAAAAGAAAAAAGAAAATGAAAAGTATTCAAATTGAGTGTCTTAAATGAAATAAGCGGACTAGAATCATCAGTATTCTATGAGATTCGATAGTATGGTAGAAAGAAATATATAAATCTTTCTACCATATTTATTATTGTTATTGTAGTATATAAAGTCGTACTGTATAAAGATAGAGGTTTAATATAGATCAATCTAGAATATGTATCTTCATAGATATCAATTACATATGGATATCAATTACATATATGTAATGTATTTACATAATGTACCAATTCAATTTCTTTGCTTCATCTATTTCATTTGTGTTGATTCCAATGATCAATCTGAAAAAATCGAAGGGTAATTCTTACTCTTACGATTCGAATTCCTAGAATTTCTGATTCTATTCAATATGAATGCAATATGAATCCCGATATCCATTGAAAGAATCAAATCGATGAAGGAAAAAAAGAGTATCGGCCTATATGAAATTAATAATTATTAAAATGAATAACAAGAAAATCACATAATCTTTTTTTAGTATTCCGAAGAAGTAATTGATTGAGCAGTTGACAGATGATCCAGTGATTCAGTTCCATGGGAACCTCTTTGGATTTCGAAAAGGATTAGTCAAGCCCACTGATTTTTAACGTTTGAACCATGATATGAAATGAGTTCGATAAAGCAAGCATAACATAAATAAAATTTCTAAAAGAATAAAAAAAGCGGGAACGCGCAATATTGCCCAAGGCAATATTTTATTATGTGTAGTATATCGTTGGACAACCACTATGTTTATGTTGTTTCCTATAGGAAGTCTGTATATACTTAATAACATAACTATTTTTTTTTTATCTTTGAACAGTAAAAAAAAAAAGAGGGGAAAATAAAAAACAAATAAAAAAGTAAAATCAAAAGGACTTTGCAGAACGATCTATAAAACAATTGATATGGTTTGAGTTTGATTCTTCAACTCAATTAGTAGTACTTCTAGAGCCCACTTCTACCCCATACTACGAGTGAAAGAGAAAATGTAAAGACTACCATTAAAGCAGCCCAAGCGAGACTTACTATATCCATGTGAATTATATCTCCTATCTCTATAAATATGAAGGAATTATTCCATTATTGTTTACTAATCATTATTCTGTTCATTAATAATAGTAGAATCCCTGGCGAAGAGTCAAAAGGGGATTCTAACCCAACACCGTTGATGAAACAATCCAATAAACTCACAATTATAATAGTTTCTTATATGATTTCTAGTATGATTTCTAGTAGAATCGGAAAACATTAAGCACAAGTAAAATACGTAGATACACTCCTGGAAGTTTCAAGGGAATGGTACTAACATGTAGTAATAATAAGACCTAGTCTTTTTTTTGTTGACCTTCATTTCATTACATTAAGTCAAAAGTATCAAAATATAGAATCAAGATAGATCACTATCTATCACATACCCCTAATTTCGCATTTTAGCTAATCCTTACGTTAACGTTACGTCTCCTGCTTGTCTATGTGAAACAATCAGAAGATAGTCTATTACATTAAAGACAATTATCTCTTCAATCAATATGAAATTGATTGCAGGAGCACACATAGAATTTCATGAGTCCGTATACGAATAAAGTATCTTTCGGCCTTTCCGCAACTAATAATTAAATTCCTCGTTCGTCTATCCAAATGAACTGAAGACCCAGTTAATAAACACTACATTAATAACAGCTGTCATATCAAGATTTAACGATTCTTTTTCATTCAAAATTCACTAATATAATCTTTCCGTGAATTGAAGCCTAGACGCAAGGATTTACAGCATTTTCATTTTAGAGAACAGAACCGCCAGATGCTTATAGCATCAAGCAAGTATTAAGAGTCCTCTCCCCCGCTTACTTCTGCTGGAAAAAAATTTCTCAAGTTATCTTAGCAAAACAGAATAAGGTATTCCTATTTTTTTGTTGATCAGGCGACACCCAGATTTGAACTGGGGAAAAAGGATTTGCAGTCCCCCGCCTTACCGCTCGGCCATGTCGCCAAAACGATACAAAAAATATATGAAAATCTTTCATTTTTTATTTTTTTTTTTGGGGGGGGGTTATTCATTTTTGTACTTGTATCTTGAATCCTGTTTTTTTTTTCTTGAATCTATTTCCTAAAAGAAATCCTTACCTTTCTCTTTGGATTGGATACATTTCTTTGATTGATTGTATAATATCTTAAAACAAACACACTA